CATATAATAACGGATTCGAAATTGTAACCAAGCATCGCCCATTGGTTCTATACCCGATTCATAACTAGAAAGCTTCTCTGGTCCTTTGCTAATCGGGGCTAAAACTGCGGAAATTAAAAATGCCAAAATCGGAATAACGTTTGATATTATTAGAAATGCCCAGAAAATATCATATTTGTAAAGCAGAAACATAGACGAACTCCTTTGAATGTGAAAAATATACCGAATTTGTCGATTCGAATTGGAATTCATTGTCAAGTCATCGGTAACAGGTTAGTCAAAACCAAAATGCATTTTGGTCGAACCACACAGTTTCACTTGTTTGCTGTGATGTCTCGTTTCTCGATTGTACTCCTATTTTCATTACACTTCCTTCGATTTTATTTCAGTATAGTATAAATCTCTTATACAAACAAAACAAATAAAACTCTCTTGCTTTCACCTCGTTTCGGCCTTTTAGAAAAAAAAAAATTCCAAATAGAATTCTCATTTTGATTTCGAATTTTTTAATATTTGAATTCGAAATGCAATCGATTTTGATTCTATTTTCTATATATATTTTGTTTTCTGTTTATGAAAAGATCTTCGTTTTTCAAACGCGGACGTGTCGACAAATACAGTAATCCGTTCCTATATCCATGTGACTTACTATTCGATTTGAGTGGGGTTAGGTTGGAGTTTTCATTTTTAACCGGATTCATGTCATGATTTTGCCTCCTTTACTGTCCACAATCAAAGAGTTAGTGAGACTTCTTTTCCTTGGTATACCCACTCATTTTTGGTGAATTTTTGGAGGCAAAATCATATGGAATTCACATACGAAAAAAATGAATTACTAGGTTTCTTTATCCGAGATTCGAAAAAAAAATAACGATTGAAACGGGCTTTTGTTTTCCGTTTTATGTTCTGCTCTGAACGAGTCCCCCATAAGCAAGCTTATGGGAATGATTTTATTTCGATGAACCAAGCAACCACGAGCGACCGGTTACAAACAACAAAAAATACAGTAATTGAGTAAATGAAAACTATAGAACTTTTTGTATTTCAATTTGGATTATTATATTATTATAGGGCTATACGGACTCGAACCGTAGACCTTCTCGGTAAAAGAGATCGAACTGATTCTTATCAAAATGATTCGAACTCTTTCAAAGACCCAACATGCATTTTTTTTTGCATTGGGCTCTTTCATTAACTGCTAGAAATATCAGTTAGTCTACCATATTTTTTTTTCTTGACAGAAAAATAAGGAAATGGCTCCACGTGCTCGGATTCATTATTTGGATTGTGATATAGGAGCACTACCAAAGTGTTTCAAAGAAAGGTTATCTTGACGTAGGTTTGCTTCTGGCCTAGATTAACCTAAGTTAAATGGAGTCTCTATCATCCTGATTAAAGAATCAAATATGAAACTTCATACGCCTTAAGGTTCATAGGACAAAAAGAGAATTTTTGAGGTCCTTATACTCATTATGCCTAGCATTGAATAGACTAGGTATTCACCTTATCAATATCTCAAATCAATGATGGATTCCATTTGGTTCCTAAATGGGAACCTGAATCGAACCGAACCATTTGTCAGGCTATTGTTCTCTTGTTTTGTTCCCTAAAAATCCTGGAGTCAGACATTGATTTCTCAAAAAGATCAATTCTTTGATTGCATGATGGACTCTTCTGAAAAACATTGGCGCACGTGTAAACGAGGTGCTCTACCTAACTGAGCTATAGCCCTTGTGCTTGTGATACATATTTTATCATATTATGGAGATAATTTCTTGTCAAGATGAATATCCCATGATCCAACATCGTATCTCTTTGATCTTTTTGATTGGTATTGCTTCGAAGTCTTATTGGATTTATAATCCATCAATGGGAGGGGTCTTTTTTTTTTCTCCTTATAATGATAAATGACCTACTTAACTCAGTGGTTAGAGTATTGCTTTCATACGGCAGGAGTCATTGGTTCAAATCCAATAGTAGGTAGAACTTATTAGATACCATGGTCAATGGTATCTAATAAGTTTTTCTACTTACTGATTTTGTATCTTTTCTATCCTATTCGATTTGATTTTCGAATTGAAACTAAAACTTTTTTCCTTACATCAGAATCCGATTCCCCTTGATTGTATTTGATTGGATTCAATCGGAAGAATCCATATGTGTATAAACACGAATTCTTTTGATTAGGATTATTCGATTCGGGCGCACCGACTAGTTACGAAATCACATTGAGAACCTCTACTCGTGTCCTAGCTCGTCTGAGAGCTAGATTTGCCTCAATTGTTTGTCTCTTACTTTCAGCTTTCCTCAAGCCGGCTTCCGCTATTTCAAGAGTTTGCTGAGCTTCTTGGGGATCAATGTCACTACTCTTCTCCGCATCATTTACTAAAACGGTGATCTCATTATTACCTATTCTAGCAAAACCGCCCATCAGAGCCATCGTTAACCATTGGTCATTAAAGCGTATTCTCAAAATACCTATATCTACAGCTGTGGCAAT